AGCCTCGGTAACGGTCGGACGATAGTAAAAAGTCATAGCAAACCCCGTCGCTACTTGTACTAAAAAACAAGTAAGCGTAATCCCCCCTAGACAATAAAATATGTTGACATGAGGAGGAACATATTTACTAGTTATATCATCTGCAATCGCTTGAATCTCGAGACGCTCTTCGAACCAATCATATACTTTATTGAGATAGGTAAACCAAAGGGACTCCCCCTCATAGAACCGTATATGAGAATTTCATCTCGTACAGCTCAAGCCCAAACACACAAATACTAGCTGCAAGGGAAAGGGATATTGTATTGTAATAGAAATTTGTAAAACTCCTCTTTATCCCGGATTCCATCGTCTCTCTGAAGATACGAAGGACCAAAAAGCCCGAAGCTCTTCTTTAGCTCTTCTTTGTGATGATAATGCCAAAAAATCAAGTTGGCTCATTCGTCTTTATGTTGATCGTTGTAGGCCTATTGAATCTTCTCTTTCCCTATTTTCTTTATTTTTTTGCTGTGTTTAATGTAGATTTTTTTGTTGATAGAAATTATCTTGTTGAGACCCTATGGATTTATTGAAACCTCAGATTCATACTAGAACCACGATGATTCAATAAAGCTCCCAAGCTAAGTCCAAAGGTTCTCTGAGTAAGAACCTTTGGATCATCACTTATTCAATGAATAGATGTAATGACAAAAAATCCTTTGGTTGATAATTATGCACCTTAAAAAAATTTTTTGAGTCCGGTCGCGAGGTCTAAATAGTAGGTATGAATCATAGTTAAAATTTTTCTTGATCTATGGATTCCGTGCTCCAGATATTAGAATAAATATCCGACGGGGTAGAACCATCTCTGTCGAGATGACAGACCTATTCTCTGTATTATCAATAGGATCAATTATAACAAGTCACACACTCATATTCCGGAAATACCGAAACAAAGAAATTCCGCGGTCGAACTACCAGAATGCCCTATAAAAAAAATCCTAAGTAATTCATTTTCTATTGAAAAGCCAGGACTTAATGGTTCTTATGGACCTAATTCATTGAAATACCGTCCAATAAAACAGAAGAATTATAAATCTCTAAAATAATACATAGGAATACCGCAAATAAAGCCATTGCGACACCCATCAAAGGGGTAGTTCCCCATCCAGGAGCTACTTTACCATATTCCGAATTCAACGGTTTCAATAAAGCTCCTACATTTGTTCGTCTTGGACCAGATCTAGAACTACCCTCAACGGTTTGTGTAGCCATAAATACTCTTGAATTGGTTGAGATCTGTTGACTTTGTATACCATTCCGTTGTAAATAAATGATCTTATCATAGATCCATTGTGGTCTTGAAATTATATAATAATGGAAACAGCAACCCTAGTCGCCATCTTTATATCTGGTTCACTTGTAAGTTTTACCGGGTACGCCTTATATACCGCTTTTGGGCAGCCCTCTCAACAACTAAGAGATCCATTCGAGGAACACGGGGACTAGTTGAAGTAATGTAATGAGCCTCCCTATAGGTATAGGGAGGCTCATTACATTACTTCAATTGAGATAATTAAAAATTATTTCTTAGTCGGAACCTTAGGTGGTTCTCGAAAAAAGATAGCGAAAAAAATAATCCCTAGAGTCGAGACTAAGAGGAATGTATAAACCAATGCTTCCATAGATTCGATCGTGGTTTACAATTATAGCTTCCACACCTGTTCATTTGGGATCAGCTCCCAGATAAGATAAAGAAAGGACAAGAATCAAAGAAAAAACGGTGATTCAAATCAAGATTTCTCCAGTACCTTATGTTTATGTTATGTTAAATCACAAAAAGAAAAGAAAATAGAGTCGAAAGAAACCATAGCAATGTTGTCTCAGACTACCTGTCTCTTTGTAGTTGGATCTCCAAGTTTTTGGAATGCTCCAAATTCCACTTGAGAATCCAAATCTGGGTCAATACCAGCAAAAACATCTCTGAACAAAGTTCTAGCACCATGCCAAATGTGTCCGAAAAAGAAGAGCAAAGCAAATGAGGCATGCCCAAAAGTGAACCAACCCCTTGGACTGCTACGAAAAACACCGTCGGATTTCAAAGTAGCACGATCTAATTCAAAAATCTCGCCCAATTGAGCACGTCTAGCATATTTTTTCACAGTAGCAGGATCGCTATAACTGACTCCATTCAGTTCACCGCCATAGAACTCAACAGTTACACCTACCTGTTCGACACTATACTTGGATTCTGCCCTTCTAAAAGGAACATCGGCTCTCACAATTCCGTCTCCGTCTACCAAAACTACTGGAAATGTTTCAAAAAAAGTAGGCATGCGACGTACAAAAAGCTCATGGCCTTCTTTATCTCTAAAGATAGGATGTCCTAACCACCCAACGGCTATTCCATCCCCGCTGTCCATTGAACCCGCTCGGAATAATCCCCCTTTGGCTGGATTATTACCAATGTAATCATAAAAAGCCAATTTTTCGGGAATTTTAGACCAAGCTTCTGATACACTCTGATTTTCGGCTAGCCCGGCGCTAACCCTGCGATATATTTCTTGCTGGAAATATCCTTGGTCCCATTGATAACGAGTAGGACCAAATAATTCGATCGGGGTTGTTGCTGAACCATACCACATAGTTCCAGCAACAACGAAAGCTGCAAAAAAGACAGCAGCGATACTACTGGAAAGGACAGTTTCAATATTACCCATACGTAATCCTTTGTATAGACGTTGAGGCGGGCGGACACTAAGATGGAAGAGGCCCGCTAATATGCCTAAGGTACCTGCTGCAATATGATGAGAGGCTATTCCTCCCGGAACAAAAGGATCAAAACCTTCTACACCCCACGCGGGATTTACAGATTGTACTTTTCCAGTCAGTCCATAAGGATCGGACACCCATATTCCAGGACCATACAAGCCTGTTACATGAAATGCACCAAACCCAAAACAAGCGACCCCTGAGAGGAATAAATGAATTCCAAAGATCTTGGGCAAATCCAAAGAAGGTTTTCCTGTACGTTCATCACAGAAAATTTCTAGATCCCAATATACCCAATGCCAGATAGCTGCCAAGAAGCACAAGCCAGAAAACAGAATATGTGCCCCGGCCACACCTTCGTAACTCCAAATACCCGGATTCGTTATAGTCCCTCCTGTGATACTCCAACCACCCCAGGAATTCGTTATTCCTAAACGAGTCATGAAAGGTATAACGAACATACCTTGTCTCCACATTGGATCAAGAACTGGGTCAGAGGGATCAAAAACGGCTAATTCGTATAGAGCCATCGAACCGGCCCAACCAGAAACTAGAGCTGTATGCATTATATGGACAGAAAGTAACCGGCCGGGATCATTCAATACAACGGTATGAACACGATACCAAGGCAAACCCATGGAAATACCCCTTTATCAAAGAAAAATAGATACTATGTTACTTTATCGCATTGGAAAAGACTCTGCTTATGCTATGGACTTCTCCTTTTCAATGGATTATCTCGGAGCAAGGGTGCATTTATATTGCATTCCGTTGGTAATAACAGAAAAATTCTGTTCGTCGGAACAAAGAGAAGCAAATCTATTCTATACCCGATAAGTACCAATACGCAATGGGGGGATGGGTCTCCCATTTTATATGAGTGAATTAGAGATACTTGCTTCATGATTTGAACATCGCAGCTCCATTCATAATAAATTTTTTATGCATTACGTCTTCTTCGATGAACTTTACAATCTAAGGATTAAACCCGAAAACATAAATATTCTGAAAAAAAGAAAACCCATTGTTACGTTTCCACATCAAAGTGAAATTTTAGTACTTAAAAACCTTTTTATTTCATTTAATGCCTATTGGTGTTCCAAAAGTACCTTTTCGGATTCCTGGAGAGGAAGATTCGGTTTGGGTTGACGTATAGTGCGACTTGTCAGACATATTGGGTCATATGGGATTTCCCCGTTTTCTCCCCCGATCGAGATATCCTCTGTTTCACCCAAGAAAGATTGATTGAACCATCAATAATTTGAAGCGTGAAGTGCAATTAGAGCAATTTATTTGGGGGATCAATATGCATTTTTCAATTAGAAGAATTTATGGTTGGCTTGGTTGGACCAATAAAATGAAGTATCCAGGCTCCGTTCAAAAAAACCCAGTCGGTAAAATATGTATGATTACCTTTTGTATCATAAAGAATTCCTATATTATACCAGCGACCTCAAACCGCCAATCAATCGACGGAGTCATCATACTATTCCAGTGATTGGCGGAAGCGGAAGACATAAAATGAATAAAAAAAGTATTATCAAACAAAAGAAGCGGTATTGGGATCATTTGTCCTATATGTGCAAATAGAGGTCGGGTAAATCTTTCCCCGGAGTAGAGCATAAACCTAAACGAATTGAAGAGGCCCATTCCGGAACAAGAAAATGACATCGTAATTTGAATTGGATTTCGATGAAACAATATATCAATGAGGGTAAATTTAGTGAGCTCATTTTTAGGGGTAAGTGAGTCAAAACCCTGCTTTATTGAAAAATATAAGAATAAAGGCCCTTCATTCATTAGGAGTTAGAAAAATCCTCCTATGAAAAAAAGGGAAAATAAAAAGGGCTGGAATCGACACATTGATTCTTTTTTTTTTTGAACCGTATGCATCTAAAGGTGCGTGTACGGTCCCTAAGGGATACAATTTTGTCCTAATCAACCGACTTCATCGAGAAAGAATACTTTTTTTAGGCCAACAAGTTGATAGCGAGATCGCAAATCAACTTATGGGTCTCATGATATATCTCACTATAGAGGATGATACAAAAGATGTTTATTTGTTTATAAACTCCCCCGGTGGGTGGGTAACACCCGGAATAGCTATGTATGATACTATGCAATTTGTACAACCAGATGTACATACAATATGCATGGGATTAGCCGCTTCAATGGGGTCTTTCGTACTGGTCGGAGGAGAAATTACCAAACGTCTAGCATTCCCTCACGCTTGGCGCCAATGAGTTTTTTATTTGAGAGAAAAAAGAAGACTATGCCTTCGCCAGATAAAATATGAATAATAAAGTAATAATAGCATGGCACTTCGAGTTCGATATCAGCAAACCATCATTGTTCTTTTATAACATGAGATTCCGTATCGAGAGAGTAGTATGAGACAAAAGGAATTTCTGATTTTATTTTATCTATCAGGGTTCGATTTCAGCGTCACAAACTTTTTTGTTTTCACATCACACATCAGAGGGCTCTTTCCAATATTTCTGTTACGAAAGAGTATTAAAATTAAAAAACATACACAAGATTATCCTTTCCCTATTTGATCGGATCAAAAAGAAACTTTGGGATTGCTGAATTACAGACGAGATAAATATAGAAAGCAACGGAACCATCATAGTATTTTTTAACTCTTCCGAAAGAAAGGGTGGTAAATGGATTATTTACCGATCTGGGTTTGATAGATCCTCCACTTTAGGTAAAAGTAGATTCCATTCTAGAGCCGTATGCAATGCGCAAAAAATGCCTGTACGGTTCTTCAATTCGATTTTTTCTTGTCTCTTTCGATCATTGAGATAGAGGAAGCATTCATTATGTTATATCATCAGGGTAATGATCCACCAACCTGCTAGCTCTTTTTACGAGGCACAAACAGGAGAATTTGTCCTGGAAGCGGAAGAACTGCTGAAACTTCGCGAAACCCTCACAAGGGTTTATGTACAAAGAACGGGCAATCCGTTGTGGGTTGTATCCGAAGACATGGAAAGGGACGTTTTTATGTCAGCAACAGAAGCCCAAGCTCATGGAATTGTTGATCTTGTAGCGGTCGAAAATACCGGGGACTTCACGTAAATCTGTGATTCCATTCCATTTCGAACCATAATTGACTGAGCTATGTTATTTCCTATTTTATTTTCTTACCGAGGTTAAAAGTGATAGTGGTAAAATATTCAATGAAACGAGAGGAATTCAGAATCATCCGGTTAGGATTGATCTAAACCAGCCCATTCTGTATACGATCCAGCATGCCAACTATTAAACAACTTATTAGAAATACAAGACAGCCAATCAGAAATGTCACAAAATCCCCCGCCCTTCGGGGATGTCCTCAGCGTCGAGGAACATGTACTAGGGTGTATGTGCGACTCGTTCAGATCATGAACTGGAACAAAAGAAAGGAGACTTTTTTGACAGTATCAATGATCAGTACCAATGAATAGGAATGGAAAAACCCCATATCACTATCGAAAAAAGGACCTCTATTGTGTATGAAATTTATGGTTTTCTTTGGTATAAATCCAATCATCTCAACTAGAGATGAGAAGCAACTCCCCATTGGTAGCAAATGGTTATCCATTAAGCGGGGGAATGGAATGGTATTTTAGAAGCAGAGAGATTATGCTCCCATTCTTGCAAAAACGGACTAACAGGGTCAGCTACCTAACCAACCTTCATAATGAAATGCCGTTACTGTATGGGTGGATCTAGTTGTGAAAAGACCTATTACTGGATAATTCATGGGTAGAGCCAAAGAGTGTGAACTGTACAAGTTACTAAATAGGTAAGAGGCTCCGGTGTATAGAAAGGACCTCACCGTTTAAACAGTAACCATAGAAACGATGGAACCCACAAATTATCGTTTTTTATTTACTTTTTTTGATACCAAGTATCAATAAAATTTATTATTTCGAGATGAAATGAAATGCCTCAAAAAAATCGTGGTTGGGAAGGTCATAGTAGCAAAAGCCATTGGAATTTTTATTTTATACATCGGAAGAATCAGTTTTGTTATTAATAGACTAGGGGGGAAAAGAATGACTGAAAGAAAAGAAATCAATTAGTTATTCATCAAAGTTTCATTTGATTCAATGACCAGAATTAAACGAGGATATATAGCTCGGAGACGTAGAACAAAAATTCGTTTATTTGCATCAACCTTTCGAGGGGCGCATTCAAGACTTACTCGAACTATGACTCAACAGAAAATGAGAGCTTTAGTTTCGGCTCATCGGGATAGGGGCAGGCAAAAGAGAGATTTTCGTCGTTTGTGGATCACTCGTATAAATGCAGTAATTCGTGAGAATAGGATATCCTATAGTTATAGTCGATTAATACATGATCTGCACAAGGGGCAGTTACTTCTTAATCGTAAAATACTTGCACAAATAGCTATATCAAATAGGAATTGTCTTTACATGATTTCCAACGAGATCATTAAATAAGGGGATTGTAAGGAATCCACCAGAATGATCTAAATGGAGTTCCCCGGAGAATGAACTCCGGGAGGGTAGGGTATAAATTACTATAATAAAGTAGTAAAAAGAAACTAACACGTTTCCATAATAATAATTAAGGACTTTCTCTTTTTATTCCCCAATTCTTTTTTTCTTATGACATGACAATACAATCTAGATTCTATAATTTTTGAACAAAATACCAACCAGAGTTGGGGTTCGGGTTGGAATTTTTATTCAATTGAGGCATGGGCCTATTTATTTCTGGTTCTAGGACCGGTAGTTCTAGGAGTCGACTCGGTTCTCTCAAATTGTTTCTCATTATTAAGAAAAGGTAACGAAGATAAAATACGGGCTTGTTTTATAGCAATAGTAATTAATCGTTGTTGTTTCAAGGTTAATCTATTCACTCGTCTAGATAATATTTTTCCTTGTTCACTAATAAATCGACTAATTAAGCTCATGTTTCTATAATCAATTCGATCCCCCGATCCAATTGGGGGCAAACGCCTACGAAAAGATCGCTTGGATTTAAGAAAGGGTCGCTTGGATTTTTCCATTGTTTATTCCTTATCCCGAAAATACTATTTCTGAATTAAAATTAATTTTTGATCCGACTGAAATAGGATTTGATTTGTTTCTATATATTATATGTAATTTATTCTTGTTACTTCGAAGGGTAGCACACACACCCTCTACCTCGGGTTCGGTCTATTTCTTTATCTCCCCATGAGTTGTATGTTTGCAACAATAGGGACAGAATTTTCTCAATTCCAATCGACTAGGCGTATTGTGTCGATTCTTTTGAGTAATATATCTGGAAACGCCCGACGATTCCTTATTAACACGGTTTCGTATACAACTGGTACATTCCAAAATAACTCTTACTCTAACATCTTTACCCTTTGCCATGAACCTCCCTTGAATTTTGGATTTACCCAACTCTTTGATTTTCGACCCGAAATCAAATTTCAAAAAATTTTGTTGTAATCAATAGAGTAATAAAAAGAATAAGTAATACAACAATTTATAACTATAAATTATTTTTTATCCTAGTACATTATAGTATTTCATTTAAATATTTATTTAGTTTCCCTAGATCCCATTTATTTCTATTTTCTTAGGCCCTTTGAGTCTAACCCAAGTTTCACTGAGATTGAATCCACTTTTGTTTTTTCCTTTTATGTCCTTCTATATTTTGAAAATAGGAAAAAAGAATAAAACAAAGAGAGGAAGAAGGATTAGTCACAGATAATTTATTATCTCACTAATCTTCTTCATCCCTTCCCATGTCAATAACTAGAATGAAAAAAACGGGAATGTCAACGCATCTGGGAATAAATGATTAATCTCTATCAATAGACCTGCTAAAGACCCGAACCATAGAGTACTTAGCACAGGTGCCACAGAGAGATATGTTTTTATATCTCGCATTGCAAAGTCTCCTTCTTTATTGTAATACATATATGATCAGATGTATATGTAGTTAAGGATCACTTGTATTAGTACGTGAAATCCCTAACAAAAATGGATATATACAACGACCCGGTAGATAAGATTTCCCTTTCCTTAAAACAGAAAAAGACGCCCTCCTCTTCCTGAGTATTACCGACAAATATTCATTTCTCTATCCGACGGATTTCATATGTAAATAATTCTTTTATTATATGTTATATGAGACCAAAAAGAACAAATTGCAAGCGAAATTTTTTTATTATAGGGGAGAAATAATGATGTGGAAAACAAGACAGGGATTCTCTACAATGACACTGTATACCAATTTAAAGGGATGTAGCGCAGCTTGGTAGCGCGTTTGTTTTGGGTACAAAATGTCACGGGTTCAAATCCTGTCATCCCTACCTATTACTTTTCCCGCGGACAGTAATTGAGATCGATCCTAATTGTACATACATTATGATACTATAGACATGCAAAGTTTATTGGGCCTACAAAGATAATACTTTTTTATGGTCTTATCTATTGTTAAAAAAAGGCGCTCTTAGTTCAGTTCGGTAGAACGTGGGTCTCCAAAACCCGATGTCGTAGGTTCAAATCCTACAGAGCGTGATTCTGTTTTCGAATTACAATTAAATAACTCCACCAACTTAAAAAGAAACCTTAATTTGACCTCCTGTGAATTAAAAAAAAGGAGGAGGTCAATCAAAAACGAGATGTTACTTAATCAAAGGTCTAACTGATCACCGCGTCTGTATTGTAAATATGCAGTTACGAATAATCCAGCCAAAGTAATAGGAATTAGACCTAACACGATTCCAAATAGTAAAACTTCAATCATTTCGGTTTGTTTGAAAGGGGAAAAAGAGAGGTAATATCTATTCTTAAATATAAATCCGAATAGATAAATGAATCTGAATGATCAAGAATTGACAATTGACACGGGAAGTCACTATAGAATACCTAGAACTATAATATCACAGAAAAAGTTTTTTCTTAATTGTTCATTCAATTCATTTCAAATAAGTCGTATCTTGCTAAGACCAATAAAAAGAGCGGGAGTTATAGTTGAAGCCGCCAGTAGAAAACCGAAATAACTAGTTAGAGTAGGCATAAAGGAGCTAAATAAGATACGTTCTTTTTATACATATGGTGATAAAACATTTACCTAAGTTTACATTACATAAAAAAATAAACTGAAAAAATCTGCTCCAATTAAAAGTTTTTGATTCATCAACATCAATCATTATAGACGGCACTAACAAAGAGAGGGTGACAGAAGTAGAAAAAAGATTGATCTAGTGATCCATCATCTGTCACATCTACCG